ATTGAGAAAGGTGTATGAATCCGGCGAAACTAACCAAAAAAAAGATTATATAATTAGGAATCAGATAATTCACGACTCGTTTATAAAAATTAAATCTACAGATAATACAAATTATTCACTGAGAGAAAAAAAAATTAAAAATCTGACTCATAGAACAAGCACAATCAGAAAGAAAACAAAGAGTCTTACAAAAGAAAAAAACAGCAACGCCAAGACAAGAAGTAGTCCTAACAAAACAAGTTATAATGGAAAAGAAAAATCACCAAAAATTTTTTGTAAAATATTAAAAATAAAAAGAAGAAGCAATCGATTAATCTATAAATTAGATTTGTTTATAAAAATTTTCATTAAAAGAATATACATCGATATCTTTCTATGTATCATTCATATTGCCAGAATTCCTACGCAACTTGTTCTTGAATCAAGAAATTCTTTTGATAAATACATTTACAATAATAAAACAAACCAAGAAATAAAAAATAAAAAAAACAAAAAAGAAATTAACTTTATTTCGACTCTAAAAAGTGAACTTTACAATATTAAGAATAGTAAGAGGAATTCACATCTTTTTTTTGACTTATCCTCTTTATCACAAGCATATGTATTTTACAAATTATCACAAACCCAAGTTTTTAATTTGTATAAGTTAAGATCTATTTTTGAGTATCGTGGAACTACCGTTTTTCTTAAGACTGCAATAAAAAATTATTTTGTAACACAAGGAATATTTCATTCCGAATTAAGACATAAAAAACTTTCAAGTTCTGAAACAAATCAATGGAAAAACTGGTTAAGAGGTCATTATCAATACAATTTATCTCAGATTAGATGGTTTGGATTAATACCACAAAAATGGCGAACTACAATAAATGAAGGTGGTATTACCCAAAATAAAGATTTAACAAAATGGAATTCGTATGAAAAAGACCAATTACTTTATCACAAAAAACAAAAGGGTTTTAAAGTATATCCATTACCAAACCAAAAAGATAATTTTCCAAAATACTATATATATAATCTTTTATCATATAAATATATTAATTCTGAAATTAAGAAGTCCTCATATATTACTTATGTATCACCATCAGAATTAAATAACAACCAAAAAATTACTTTTAATTACAATAATTATAAACCAAATTTATTTGAAAGCCTGGAGGAAATTCCTATCAATCGTTATCTAGAAAAGGGCGATATTATGTATATGCAAAAAAATACAGATAGAAAATATTTTGATTGGACAATTCTCAATTTTTTTCTAAGACAAAAAATAGATATTGAGGCCTGGACCAAAATAGATTATAGCAGTAATATAAATACTAAGCTTGGAAGTAAGAATTACCAGAAAATTGAGAAAATGGATAAAAACTCTATTTTTTATCTGATGATTCATCAAGATTTAGAAATAAATCCAATCAATGACAAGAAACTCTTTTTTGATTGGATGGAAATGAATGAAGAAATCCTAAACCCAATATCGACAAATCTGAAACTTCCGTTCTTCCCAGAATTTGTGCCACTTTATAATGTATACAAAATAAAACCATGGATTATACCAAGCAAAATCCTTTTTTTAAATTTAAATAAAAAGAAAAACATCAATGAAAAGAAAAAATTCAATTTTTTTAGACCATCGAATGAAAAAAGATATTCTGAATTAATGAATAGAAATCAAGAAAAAAAAGAACCCGCGGGCCGAAGAGGCCTTGGATCATATTCACAAAACCAAGATAAAATGAAAAAACAATATAAAATCCGGAATAAGATGAGACCAGAAATGATTTTCTTAAGGAAACACTATTTGCTTTTTCAATGGATAATAGACGATGGTTTAATTCCGAATTTAACTGAAAGAATGATCAATAATATCAAGATATATTGTTACTTGCTTGGACTGAGAAATCCAAGAGATACTACTATATCGTCTATTCAAAGGAAAGAAATAAATCTGGATATAATGGTGATTCGAAAAAAATTGACTCCTATAGAATTGAATAAAAAGGGGATATTTTTTATCGATCCCATTCGTTTGTCTGTAAAAAATGACGGATACTTTATTATATATCAAACCGTAGGTATATCGTTGGTTCATAAGAGTAAGTACCAAACTCCTCAAAGATATCGAGAACAAAGATATATCAATAAAAATAAATTGGCTGAATCTATCCCAAGATATCAAATAATAATTCGAAAGAGAGACAAAAAACATTATGATTTTATCGTTCCTGAAAAGATTTTATCATCTAGACGTCGTAGAGAATTGAGAATTCTAATTTCTTTCAACTCAACGAATATAAATAGTGTGGATAAAAATCGAGTATTTTGTAACAAAAAAAACATAAAAAACAGGAATCCTTTTTTGGATCAAAAAAAGCATCTTGATAGAGATAAAAACGAATTAATTAAATTAAAGTTATTTCTTTGGCCTAATTATCGATTAGAAGACTTAGCTTGTATGAATAGATATTGGTTTAATACCAATAATGGAAGCCGTTTTAGT